CAGTACCAGAAATGCATCTCCTTCGCCCGCGCGCGATAGCTCTACCGCCTTGCCTGCATTAAGAGCCCATCATAAGACTGATTAGTTCAGTCGCATAGATAAAGTAGGGGCTGTGAATTTTATGGGTTAACAAATTCTCGAAGGCCTCGAAGGCATAGAGGGCGTTCCCCTCCGCGTCTATGACTTGCGCGGCGGGTTCGGTAGGCGTCCAGTTATCTGGAGCTGGCACGCCTACCTTCGAGAGAAGGTTATTCAGGTTTTCCCCGAACCTTGTATGAATAGCATGGAGAATGCTATCCCTTGGGTCCGGTGCGTGGTTAAAGCCCTGGGCGAGCGGTTCCCCCTCATCGAGATAAGGAGTCGAGCGCACAGATGCGGGGGACGGACAAGGTGATCGCACGAAAAAATGACTTTGGGAGAGACCCTAGGCGGAATCCGAAGAATCGGACCCGGAAATGGATATTTGAAGGTAATGTTGTGGTGAATAAGCCCCCTCATCCACCCGGGGCAGATTGGACCCATATTCAAAGATCTCTAGCCGTCGATGCATGTGTGGAACCCTTCTTTGACTGCTCTGCTCCCCCCAAAAAAAAGAGAGACTTGCCGAAAATCGCCTTGGTCCAACCAAGAAAGGCATGGGATTTTTTGGGCATTGCTTGGGTCGAGTTAAGTAAAGACTGGCTACCTATAAAGATCCCTCACTACACACTATATACTATATATATATATATATCTGTCTCTATCCAATCAACATAGCAGCTCCGCTTTCTTTTCGCAGGTTTGGAACGCATAAAGAGACGTTAGGGGCGTACTAAACCCACTACGTACCACACCACCGGGCGGCTCGCCTGAATGCCGAGTCTTTCTCCGCCGCCAACTCGACGTCGTCGTCACCTGCAAGATAAGGACAAAAACTTGACTTTACTAAACAAGCGAGAAAAGCCCTTTCTATCTTATTAGTCAAGCGCGCTAGCTGCAATCAAACTAAAGCGCACAGCACACGTCAAAGTGCTTCGAAAGGCGCCGGCTCCCTTCTTACTGACAGCACACAGCTACGTGCTGGCACTTAATTAGAAGCGCTGGCACGTCACTCGGCTCACTTCACTACCTTTAGAGAAAACAGTTCCAGCAGAAGACGAAGAAGACTCTCGGATGGCACTTGCTTTCCTAACTGTAACGGGATCAGATTCTTTATAATAGTTACCACCTCTTCTTCACATAAAACCATTCGTTCAGAGTCGACAACTGCAGATAGGCCCCTCCCCAATGCTCTTATTCCTACTTGCGGATTCTCTCCATCTAGGAAAGAAAGGGCCTTAATTAAGGCCCTTTCTTTCGGGCGATGATTCGATTCTTCTTAGCTTGGCCATTCGATTAAGGTTCTTTCGATCGAGAAAGAGAAAGAGAACTCTTATTCATCCGGAAGTGACTGAACTAGCCTTTGGGCTTAAAAAAGCGCTGTCGCACCTTCACTCTTTGTATTTGTCGGACTTACTAGCGCTACTGCTAATGTCGGCGTAAGGACTGTTTATCGGAGACTTCTATCTTTTTGGGAGGCCTAAGGACTCTTCTTCTGTAACAGCTTTTTTCAACCTCCCCTCGGGAAGTACGGTAAGAGGAATAGCCTATTATCTAGGCTTGAGCCCGGTATCTTGATTGCTGCTACTTTGATTTAGCCCGAGCCGGTGCCGGGGCCAGCGTCTATTAAGAAGGGTATAGCCGGCTTATTTCGCTCCTAAATCCATTTAACCTTTCTCCGGAACGACTTTGAATACCGATACGGGACCACCTTCCCAAATCAAATGCAACTGATTCAAGAACAGCAAGAACAGCTGCTCACTCGGTCGTAGGGAAAAGAGTAAGTGATAGTCATCCATCGCCTTGAGCGGAGCCTGGTCTGGGATCGAGCCCTTCTGCCCTTCCTAAGGATCATGGGTCACGAGATTCGAATTAGTTCAAATCAAATACAAATAGGCCCTCCGCCCTGATTCAACTTCTCCCAAGGGGCAATCAAGCCTTTGAAACTAGGTCAGGTCAAATAGAGCTATTTACGCCTTTGAAAGCTGTCCAATCAGTCTAGTTTAGAGAGCAACGATTCTCTTCTCCCCGTACGGATCCATGTTCAGCCTTCTTTCCTTTCAGTCCTAAATCAGTTACGCGGCACTCATCCCTTTCTTGGCCACTTAAGGTTTCGCATCTCTCAAGCCCTGGTTGGCTACTGACTTGGCTTCGTTCACTCAACAATCATTGAATCCGGATCCGGAAGTGACTGAACTCCCTTTTGAGCTAACTGCATCGGTTATGCCGACAACAACATATTCTCTAGCAAAAGAAATGACCTAGACTAGACCTCTTCTACCGCATCAAGAGGAAATCCCGATCCCGCATTTGAGAAAGTTTAGCTATGCCCACAGCTCTTTCAAAGGAAAGCAGTCTTCTCAAGAAGAAAGTCACAGTCACACCGCTAATAGGCGGAAGAAGAGATTCCCAGCTATCTAATAAGACTAATAGCCGTACCGCAGAAAGAAGGTCAACCTCACCCCAGGTAATCACAGCTTTCTTCCCCTCAGGTCAAAGAGTAAGAACTCGCTTTCGAGCTAACCTTACATGGAGCTACCTGCCAACAAGCAACAAGAGTTCTAATTCACGGCTAACTAAGCATTCGTTCGGAGTTGACAAGGGAGAGGGCGTACTTTCCTATATTATGTTATGATGGATAGGCTGGCTGCACTCCCTTTGAGGTAAGAACAGTTCCTTTTGATTCAATTGCAAGAAAACAACCTCTTTTTAGAGTTTTATACGAACCACTAAGCCAAAGAGTCTATTTTTACGGATTCCTAAAAAATGAAAAAATAGACTATCATAATATATGACAGAAGCATCACTCTGTCTGTTGGATGCCTTTCTTCCTGGCAAGAGAAGATCAAGAATAGCCTTTGGCTAGGAAAGCACAGTCAGACTAGTGCCACGCCCAAAGCACCAAGACTGCTTATTCCGCTAAAAGAGCAAAGAGACAGGACCGGGACAGTAAAGAGACAAGACCTCTTATGCCGGAAAAGTCAGAAAGTCAAGTCATAAAGTAAAGTGCTAACGTGCAGCTCCCATTCCGAATCCAAGAGAAACCCTAAGAGAAGACCATGCTACCATTAAGCATGCTACCAGTCCTAGCTGGCACCGAAGCCAAGGGAAAGCATTTGAACAAGAGGAATGAAAGAAGGGCTTATTCGTATTCAATGCTAGCCGACCCAGCCTCCCAGATCCGCATCAGCGAGTGGTGTGACGACGACCAAGCCAATCTTGACATTTAAAATAACGATTTGAATGTAATCTGACTCGGGAAAAGAGAGAACAAGCAGAACTTCTTTCTCTTTTATATGATATGAGAGGACTGCTGCCACTTCCTTATTACCATTTAGACAATCTCCGATCTACGCCTGGGTCAGGAGATTCTTATTAGTGGAAAATAGCCCTAGCTAGATTCACTCCCGGTGAAATAGCAGCTACGCCCCTTGGTACCGAGCGTTTGAACTAATCCGAGTCTCTTGAGCTCTTTATGGCAGCTAGTCTAGATCGATTCCTAAGAGGATTGGCAAATCTGTTTTTGTTAAGACAGAGGAGACTCTGACTCTTTGATCGACCAAGCCGAAATACAGATCTCATCACAGCACTTGTAGTAACCCTTTGTAATCGTCTTAGCCCTGAAAGTTATCCCAATAGTCAATCCGCTACGCCCCAATGTTACAGAATTAGTCAAGGCTTCGCACCTTGTGTGATCTGGGATCATCGGATCGGATTTGTCGGAGATAGCCTGCTTTGAAGGACCCACGGGGCGGTAACTAAGATCAAAAGAGAAAGAAACTGCAATACATGGCAAAGGGTGAATCTCCTTACTAAGCTTTCAGGAAAGTAAGCACTATTCTCAGATGCTACGAGCTTGACGCACCTAAGCTCAGTCTTTCTGCCTGCTATCCTTCCCCGGCACACAAACTTAATGAGTCAAGTCTAAGCCTAAGGATCACGACTAAATGCAGAGAGATAGATAAGACCCTCCCCTCGCTCTTTAACAATTCTGTGTAAGTAAAGCTTCTCGATCCTCCTCCTCCTGCTGAGCCAATGAGCTCCAATAAGGCATGAAAGCACGAATTCAAGAATTCAACCACGAGGGATGCCAAGCAGCTCGTCTTCTCCTCCTAGCGGGGGCTACTCACTCATTGTAGTCGTTAACCTACTCAACGGGCCAATAGACAGAAAGTAAATGCTTCTACCCGACCGTCAGAGTCTCACTTCGTTCATAAAGAGCTTAGCAAACATCTAAGACATAACTGGTAGAGAACTAACTAGGAGCAAGTCATATTACGGTGTAGAATAATAGAATCTCTTATTAGCGGAAGGAAGCAAGTGTAGCTTTGAAAGCAGCAAGGAGTGATTGCCAACTTGATGTGTCCATCGATAATGGAATCTTTCTCTCCTATCTCTTAGCAGTTGAGGACAAAAAGACGGGGTTTCATGCAAGTTGCACGATTGAAATGGACGGCTAGGAAGGAAAAAGTAATGTAGGCCAAAAATCCCGAGAAAGATAGATAACAGGAGGAATGCTTACCGATTAGTAGATTAGAAGCATAGTCCTGACTTTCCTGAAAGCTTAGTAAGGAAGTCAGTCAACTGGAAGTTGCATGATCTAATTGTATTGTAGTCTTCGCTTGTTAGGCATATAGCTAGTCTTCTTTCTGAGCGAATGCTTACCTCAGGGCATATCGTATAAGTCCTATGGAATGGATTTGATAAAGCAATTCTATTCTTTCGAAAGCGGGTGTGAAAGAAAGACGTTGAAGAGGCATGGATGAAATTCCCATGAGTAAGAATCCGCGGAGTGGCATTAAGTAGTATGTCAATAGAAGTCTTCAGAAAGGCAGTTTTAACTGTTAATCTTATCTTTTTCTTTTTTTTGCTATCCATTCTAGTGCGCCTATTCCCTTAGGCGAGTGAAAGGGCGAAGGCAATTGCTTTTGTCAATGAGATTCCCTGCAAAAGGAATTTCGCGTCCCCTCTCTGCTTTTGCCCTTCTGCTTTGCTGCAGATCTTTCAAAATCTTCCACAACAGCGAAGTGACTTCCGGGCCAAATCGTTTGGATTCAATGAATGTGGGAATAAAAAGTCCTTACTTTGAAGAAGACAATGCGCAAGAATTCATATATTAGTAAGGCAAGGAACTTCTTTACCTAATATGCACATTATGGGATAGGATAACTTTCATATTCCTCTTCTTGATAGCACAGGATTTATTCATTCTTCTTCCCAGACCGGAGAATAGAAATTCATTATGTTGATTAACCTTTCTCAGAGGCATTTACTAGGTAAGAAGCAAGGGATTAAGAGACTGGGGATCGTAGTCTCAATCCTAACCTCATAGCTTTTCGAAGCTAAGCAAGTCCAGTGCTACAGGTTTCATTCGACAAAAAGCAGAGGAAAAGGACCCGGCTTCGTGGACAGAGGGTCGTGTACGATAAAGACTATGAAGCGCTGGAAGAACACTTCAGGCAGGTCATCGATAGTTGACGACGATAGACCTGGGGAGGAGCACTTTACTTTAAGGCGTGCCCCAGCATTACCAGCATCTAGTCTTTAGACAAGCAATTATTGGAGCCGGCGTATGAGGCGCAAAAGGACAGATGGCATTACCAAGAACCGGAGATGGTGCGACTGAACCTCGGCACGGAGGAGGCGTCGAAGATGATCGCAGTCGGGGCCAACTGGGACAGCATACTTACCCTGGAGGCACACAGAGTCTTCAAGGAGTACACTGAAAAATTCAGTCATTCTTAAATAGCCGAAAACATAAGCAGACTGATAAGCTCTTCAAGGGGGCCAGTTTGATTGGCAGGTACGACAGAGCGGTGGTCGCATATTTAGTCCGAAGGACCCTTCAAAGAGCGAGCCCCTCTTCAGAGAAAGCAAAGCAAGGAAAGCCCCCCTATCACTTAAAGGCGGATAGCAGAAAGGTGGGGTAAATATCTTGCTCGATAATCGTCGGTTACCCTTCTCTTCTATTCAACCCTCCCATTCCAATGAGAGATAGGGTAAATATCTTGGTTGTAGGTTGGGAATATTTGAAAGGTAGGTAAGGCGGAAAAGAATGATATTCGAATGGAAGGAAAGGGTGGGCGGAACGATCAGGCTGATGCGTAGCATCAGGGTGGGCTACGAGAGGAAGGCGGTGAGTTTAGATTGTTGGTTTAGGAGTGGTAAAATGGATTGAAAGTCAGGGCCTATCCCCCATGAACTCAACCTCCACCTCTACCCCCTATCAACATAAAGGGGGTTCCCCATCTCGAGCACCATAAAGACTCATATGCTGTTCTGTATTAAAGAAAAAGAATCGATAGTTCGGAACACACGAGTGAACTTGCTGAATCACTACGCTCAAACATCTATGTTCGTAACGATCCAGTAAGCACAAAGATAGTGTGTATGGAAAAAAGTTCGTGGGAATCGGAATGAGTGTGAAAAGTGTTAGAGAGCAGGCGAGAGAAGTCGAGATATTCGAGCGGCCGGAACAAAGGAATGCTACTCCGCCCTATCTTCCGGAAGAGTAGCAGTTAACGGTAAGCGATAGGGGAGATGAGGATAGAAGAGAAGGCGCTTTCCGAAAGCTAGAAGAGCGGACATCTACGGCGTGAAAGAACTACAACACCAACACAAGCGCCACTGGATAAGCCCGATTTCGAAGCTGGAAGAACTAAATCATAATCCGTTTTTGATCGAGCAGCGATTGCAAAAGAGAGTTGAAATTAATATTCAACCAGCTTGGAAGCCGCTGCTTTCCGTAGCTTTCAAAGTGATGGGATCAAGCAGTTACTCAATAAGTTGTCTTCCGCTATAAACCCAGAAAGAGGTTAGTTGGCCACCTTGCTTAGATCCCCTGATCGGGTAATGGGGTTAGGAAAGGCTACAAGAAAAAGCGGTCGAAGAAGGGCTTATTCTATGCAATTGATAGGCTCTCAGAGGCAATCCCCTATTCTTATATTCATAATAATCGATTCGTCCTTATAACAATAACATGCTTCATTCTTTTTTGTATAAATTGGACGAGGAACTTGGTGGTACTTTCTGCCCGGGCCTTTATTGGTTCACCCGGTAGCCTGCTGCTCCGCAGATTACGCGAGTGCCATAAAAGAAGCTCTCTCCGAGCAAGCTTGCCCCATGAGACACTTGGGCTATCTATGTACGCATCAGGACCATATCCACGATAAGGTAATGGAGGCCTTTACCGATTCTATATCTCTATGGAACTGATTTCTTTTGTTATTGTTAATTATCTATTTTTTTTTTTAGTATGGGTCTACAACTACGTATTTTTATTTAAAAGCAAGGACTAATATAAGATGCCCCCCCTTCGTGGGCGAGGGCCGCCTTCCAGCTGTACTTCATCACCGGGGGGAAGGAGAGAATTAGCCCACAAACGTTCTAGGCGCGTGCTTTTGTTTTGGAGCTAACGTCTTATGAGCGGGCCATTGGTGTTCTTTTAACCTCGAGCTTTCATCCTTGGGAAAGAGAGAAAGCCCAGTTGCACAGAATAACAACCTTCAAAGTCATTCAAAACTTCGGCGTCAACCGCCAATGGGGTGTCCTTGACCGACACAGAACACGCAAAGAGTTTCACTGCCTTGGCCTCAGCCAAGATCTCAGCCTCCGGAAAGAGAGGTACAACAGGGGCAGAAGGAAGAGACTCAGAAGGACCAGCCTTGGCCTTCTTAGGAGGACGGGTCTCAGCAGCAGGAGGAAACTCAGAAAGATCCAAAAAATCCTTTTCGAGGATTTCAGAGACGAGGCAATATCTTTCTCTTCAACCTCGGGAATCGACTGAGCGACAGGAGTACCGGCTTGAGAACCGGACTGAACAGGGACGTTATCAGGAGTGGCAGACTTGCTACCAATAGGAGACGAAACGGGTGCTCTCTTCTCATCAGCCGGAGTAGAATACTCACCAACCGGTTTACCAACAGATTAGCTGGGCGTCTCCATGGCACGAGAAAAAAACTTTCTCAGAGACATTTTCCTTTTCTCCTGATCGCGGGGAAGAAATCTCTTCAAAAACTACAGCGGGTGTTTCTACTAATCCAGCGTGGCTACCAACTTGGCTTTTATCAAAGGTGGGATCTACCACCAATCTCTCTGAAGCTGGAACGCACTGTGATGCAGCATCACTATCAACCGTATTGGAGCTATCTTCTTCTTCTCTTCCCAGCACTCTCCTCGTAAAGGAGTCTTTACCTTCATCAGAATGAGGAATCAGGTCAGCTCCATACCCAATCAAGACACAAAGTGCAGAACGAGCAGTCATTTTGGTACACCAAGAGCTTCTAAAGAAAAGATGCTCGTATGCATTTAAGTAGGGCAGGGTCCGAAGGAGAGTCACTTAGCTTTTTTATCCTGGGTCTAAAACCGAAGCCTCCGGCTCGTTTCGTAGGAATATAGTAGTCAAAGTCATTGCTAGTCTCACTGAAGGCAGCCAAGAGTCACTCAGGATTCTTGTACTACTCAGCTCGTTATAGTCCATTAGAGTGTTTGAAATCCCTGAATCCTGACTCTGTAGGGAAGCAGTAGGCTTGAGTTATAGTCCGTATCCGTACCAGCAAACGGGGGCTTGAAAGCTGTAGTTTGCTGGGCAGCGAATGGAAGAAATGGAGATGTGCCGCTATCCAGCCTATCTTGATGAACCCAGAAGTGAGAAGGGCTGGGTTGGGTGAATTCAGGAGTTCTTTTGTGCCGCCATTAATTGGATTAGATCTATTGCACCCGGTAGGCCGTTAGTCGCAAAGAAGAAGAAATGGGAGACCATCTGGATCTTGATCACGAAATAAGCTCTCTCGTGGTCCCTACTGCTTATGGGACTGTGATCGAATCTGCTCGGATAACTGGTAGATGAAATGGTCATGTATATAGAAGCGAACGAGGGGAAGCTAAGACGGGACAAAGGGATTCCGGACGAGAAGGTGATGGCTTTCGATCCGCGGGATTTGCTACCGTCAGATATTGCACTAGAAATTGAGGGGGCGGAGGTGACTGCTAGGGAGGCAGTAGTAGCGCATGCATTTGACTCAGGACCTGTTCCAGCGTCTATTCATGTTCCTTCAGATCCTCCAGATCAAAAGCGTTATACGAACCCAGATGTAGATGAAGCGCCTGTACCTGTTCCGAAGGAAATAAATGGCGCTAGTTAAGCATTCCAGTATAGAGCTTCCAAACGAACATTGGGCAGATTCCCATTGTGAGCCAGGAGTGAAGGCGGAGCTAAAACCGGTTCAACCCGCAATATATATAACCTCTTAGTTTATTTGTTATTTAACCATCGCTTTTGAAGCGTCTTTGTTTGCTTATTCATTCCCGGGTGAGCTCTCCAATCCGAGCAACGATGGCTCGTGTACAACGCTCTTGGCAAGACTAGAAAAACCTAGTTATCTCATCATGTCAAAGCTCATGAGAAGATGATGAGCCGAATCCTATGAGCGAGAGCGAATAAAGTAATCATCATTCGATATAGCATAACAGAATTAGTCGTACATGCAGTCGGCACTGGAATATGAATATTGGCTTACCTCATCCCGTCTTCCCAGGGAAGTCCTATGGTGAGTAGCAAGACTGGCCTCTCTCCTTATTGGTCTATGATCCCCGATGGTCAAGCGCACAAGCAGAAAGAGATGACTAATCCCCGCGAGTGACTAAGCTCCGTCTCCGACTTGATGACTGGCTAGGGAAGGCTTGGCTTGAAGAAGAAAAGGGCATGGAGATATTCCTTACCGATGGTTTACCCCAGCTCCAGTACACCCAGCAACCGCTCCAGTTCTGCCAGTTCCAATTGGCATATGCAGGTTATTATTCTGTTTCGCAAATGACTAAAGCACTGGAAGCAGAGGTTTCGAAACTAGAGGAAACCAAAACTTAGATGAGAGGGGAAAGACGGAAAAGCACTTCTTTGGCTTTTGAAGGGACAAAGGTGGGACAGATCCTGTTGCCGAACGAGCAACTGTTGCCGGAACCTGTTTCCTTTGTTTGCTACCAACCGATCCCGAATACGGGTTCGTTTTCTAATCTCAAAGACCAGTGCCATCAGAAAGCTAAGCCAGTTAGTTAATAAGAATAAGCCCTTCTTTTGGATGGTTAATCCTTTCCTATAGACCCTTTTCTGATCACTGCACCAACCCATAATGTCTAATTTTTGATAAGATAGAAAAAATCACCTTTTCTTTTGTCCTTGATTGATTCTTGCCCGCTCTTGTCAATGGCGCCGTCTTCTTTTCGTCTTCGGGTAGTTCCAGCTATCCCGGAAACAGGTGAGGCGACCGGAGTGAAGGAGACGCTAAGGGGGTGGGCACGGAAGAGAAAGATCACTTATCATCTTTGAGGTAGTGCATGGGGGCGGTCTTTATGTTTAAGCACCGACCTTATCCTTATTCTTTTATACTGATCAACTGGCCCCACTCGCTCGCGCCCTCCCTTTTTGGCCTGGACCACCCAACCGCCCTAGCCTCTGCTGATGCTAATGCAGCACAAGCAGCTTCAGTTGAACCGTATGTTGCTTCTATTCGTTTATACAAGGGATAGTTTTAAGGAAGTTTCCTTTTCCGATTGAAAAAAATGCAAGTAGATCAGAGAATCTTTCAGTTACGGTACAGCGGTAAGGGCCGGTCGTATACAAACCTTTCTTTGCGGTTAGCTCGTGAGGTGGCGTAGGTCATAATTTCTCCATCTACGGCTTTTACTACATCATCCAGGTACTTTTGCTCGCTGATAATGCTGTGCACTGATTAGCTTCCATATCCTTGAACTGATCATGATCTTACTTTCACTTGCAGATGTGGCTATACGAGTACGTGGATATCTGTCGTCCACGTTTACCAGAGAATGTCCCTAGGGGCTTCCCTAGAGGGATGAGGTGGTCGTACCGCTTCTGGGACCACGATATGCACCACCAGGCTTTGGTATTTTACCAGGTCTTTCACCAGCACCACCTTGTCCAGCAACATCCCTTCCAGTTCTAGATAAAGATCCAGATGCAGATAAAGAGAAAGATCGGGATCGAAAAGCAAAGGAAGCATCCGAGTAGTAAACAGAAGCATAGGTGGCCGGAGCAGTTCCATATGTAGCATACCTTTCCGCTTGAGACCCTGCCTATCACGTAAAGCGGAATGAAACCTAGTAGAGCGCTACTGCGCGATACGGGGCCAGCAATCATATGACAGGCAGACCCGATGCTTTCACTGACTCTGCTCCATATCAAGGTAATCGAAAAGTCTTCAAAAAACTGGGGATAATACAGCTCTTACCATTCATCGTATTGGTACTGTAGCTCTTGAGCCATCAGACTTTTTTCATAATCTTATGTTCGGGTGGCAAAAAATAAGATATCTGTAGCGCTGGGTTCGATTCTTTTTTTCAAGCACAACCTACTCGGCTTTTTTTCGGGTGAATAGAACAGGGGGAATACATTCAATTCTGAGTGGAAGACAGGTAGAACCGAATGCGGGGGGAGAAATGGATGACAAGGGCAGGTGGAAATGCATTTATTGATCCGGCCGGGCTCCTCCCCCCGAGTCTGCTGCTTCGTTCGGACCTTCAAGAAGGTGCAATTATTGGAGATTGGAATCTCATCCCGCTTCTGGACGCCCAACCGACAGGGATTCGGATACGAGGAACTCAACTAGGCGATCAAAGGCTTTATATTGCTTTAAAGGCGCCAAAAGAGGGAGAATTTCTAAGAAATGCATTTCTAGAACATCCGCCAATCGGAGAAGAAGGTGGGGTCACTCGGTTCTACTCCTGAGCAGGGCATAAAAGGTTGCTTATCGGATCCCCGGTGATCGGTAACTCGAGAGGAGGAATCCCCACCTTCATTTTCTCATCCCTTACAGTGAGGGAAATACGTCCCACTTGAAGTCGAGGAACCCATCAAAAGATCCTCGTTCCACCAGAAGTAGTGGAAACCGACTAGCCCTTAGAAGAATGGAATTGCATGATTTCGTATCCGCTGCCCCGGATAGAATCATTTCGATCGAAGGGTGAGTGCCAATCAATAAGTTGGAAAGAGCAGGCCTTCTCAGCCTATGTCCATCAATCGTCTTGCTCTCCTCTCCTCAGTTACCTGTGTTCGTTCCTTCTTGAAAGAAGACCAGCTATCGCTTTCTCTCGTCGAATCGAGGGAGAGTAGTCATTTCAATCCGATCGCCAGTCACAAGAATAAGATGTCGATCCTTTATGGTAAAGATTGAATATAGGGTCCTTCCTTTATTTCCACATTCGTGATAGATGTCTCCCCTGGGGGATAATAGATCGGAGAGGCGGATTTATAACCCTTCATCAGCCATCAACCCCAAGCTATCCTCCCTTATTCCGGGCTGTGCCTCCATGAGTTCGTGATGGAGGTGCTCATCTTTTGGGGAAGGGAAGCCTTTCAACCCAATAAGTCCTGTAAATCCACCTGCCATACGGAGATCCCCTCCTCCCCTCATGTCCTCTAATCCCTCGGGTTCAACCGGTTCGGAACAGAAAAGAAAAGATATTCATGATGTTAGGTTTCATTCCGTTCCGTCAGGGCCTTCCTCAATTCCGAAACTCATTACTCTGGATGGGAGGTATGTCCGTATGCTTGGCGAGGTAAGACAACAATGAATTTCCACCTCTGAGTCCTTAAGAAGTGGCATCTGACCACAACATACCACGAAGGGAGAGCAGTCAATCCAAAGGAGTTCCATCTTACTTTCTTCGCCTGCCTTGTCTCTCCCAATACCAAGATCCGCCTGCCTAGAAACTCCTATTGATAGGCCAGTGGACTCAAGTCATTTGTCGTCCCAAAGAAAAGAATAGGAACATAAAGGCCCCTATCTAGATGATATTCGAAGTTCCTATGCACTCGCCATCCCCCTCACTTCGGGACTCTCTAGGATAAATGGAGTGATAACTGACATATTATAGGAGACTTTTTGGGGGTGATATGCTACTCCGGGGGATGGCGAGCAACGAAAGAAAGGTTATAGGTTGGTAGCGCCTCCTTCTTCGATCAATAGCAAATCTAGCAAGGCAGTCCACTCTCATTTCAGATGGGATGAGCCAACAACAACTACAAACTCCTCGGCTTATTGAAAAAGGGGGAGTGTTGGCTGGTTCCTTCATTCGACTTTATCACCGAGCGAGGGCGACGAATCCGGATATTTGATTTTCTATATATTCCTCATCGTCGATGACGGCTCTCTTCGATGCTAGCAACCGCGTTTGGCCCTTTTCCGCGCTTCTTTCAATTTCCTTACATTAACGCTGAAGGAGAGACTTTACCTTTACTTAGAGAGGGGCAGAGCGGTACCACGCCCTTCCGTGCTCGTAGGTTGACTCCTCTATGCATCCCGACTAAGGTCTCACAAACGCGCACTTCCCTTATGCATCCAGCCGCTTCACTAATGTGAATAGGTTATAAGGGTGGGTTGGTTATATACTCTTATGCGCGCTCCTTCTTCGAACCTTTTGGTATGTATTGCCCCCTAACTATAGATCAGATCCACCAGACGAGAAACTCAATTCCGCACTGCTGCTGAGTCGTCGGACTTATCCACCAAGGGATTCGTGGAATTTCTGTGGATTGCGTTGGGGGAAATCTACCAAAGCTAGGCAGATAGATAGACTCCTTTCCCGCTGCTAAAGGAGAGCAAGAAAAAAAAGAAAATTCTTGTTTTTTAATCAGCGCTTGGGTATGCAGATACTAAGAGTCCTCTCACTACCAACCAGCAGACATCATCTGGCTGGGTCTTGCCGGTATCAACAACGAGAAAAAAACAACCAAATGGAAACAGCAACTAACTATGGCTCTTGGCCTAGACAACGCCCTAGGCGTAGGGGAGATCGGAGCAACAGGGAACGCCTAGACGACGTTTTTATTCCTGGGCTGCAGTAAGTAGATCGAGAGGTCGTTCCGCCCCTTGTCCCCGAAGATGGGTAATATGTTCTCATAAAATCTTGCTCCAATCTGACCTAGCTGGCGAGCGATCCCAGTTCGCGGCAGAGAACAAGACAGCAAGCGAGCGTACCTTTGGTCGCTTCTTCTCCACCAAGCACGGAAGTTTAAGGATAACTGTAGGTCGGTGGCTACCTAAGGAAACTCCGATTCGATCCGCCCCCCGGCTGGGAGGCATTTACCTCATCCCGATCACAAGGAGAGGTTCACCATGATGGGGGGTACTTTTTTTTTCCCTTCCGGAAATAATTAAAAGCGTAGGGGACCATCCTTTTGGTGCGGCATGCTCCTTAGATTTACGGATTCGCAGGGGGCCTCAGGCCCTACTTAGTTGACTGACAATGACAAAGGCTTGCGAAACTAAATAGGGTCTTTTGAATTGAATCTTAAGTAGTCTTAGTCTATCAGTGGTGCGAAGCGGCTTTGCCCCTTTTCAGTAGGGGAGCCAAAGGTTAGACTTAGACCTTAGAAAGTCAGCGAACAGCGGTTCTTCTATGTAGGTATGGCGTTCCCCCTTGACTTGACTCTCCTAACGTCGAGCTAAGTGACTTCGTAACCTTTGCGTAGCGTAGTAGAATGAAGGCTACGCACTGACGCTCTCTTATCTATTAGCCTAAGCGTCTTCGCTAACTCGCTCGCCTACTATACTATACTATACTATACCCTACATATACAATACATTAGTAGGGTAGGCTTTGCTAACTCAGCCGCTTACTTCTACTAATGTATTGTATAGTAGCGCCTTTTCCTTTTTGAATAACCCATTCTCATTATCTTTCATAAGTCAAGTAGGCGAACCTATAGGTCCTTAATAGCGTTGACAAAGAAGAACAGCCGGTTAAAAGACAGCGAATCTTTTGATTATTATATATATCTAGATTATAAAATATATATATATATATATATATATATATATATATATATATTTATATATATAGGCCAGCTTGACAAGCTACCCTTCCTCTTGATCTGAGGTGCGAAGAGAAACATCTCTTTTTTATGACTTCCACTTATCAATCCCGGCCCGGAAAAGTGACCGCCCAGGGCAGAGCCTATTGATGAATGAAAGAAAGGGTTTATGAGCCCTAGCCCTGTAAGCCCACACCTGTGTAGAGTAGATCGTTCAACACCTGCGGCACAAACCCATTTTTGACCTATTGGTCCTAGTCTCATAGGCGATCGAACGGCCGCCCCCTAATTACTAGACCGACCTGCTGTAATAATTCCATAAACACCTAGCGAAGATATGGCAAACAAATAAAGTAGCCCTATGTTCGGATCTGACAATACCATACCATAATCAAAAGGTACAACGGCCCGAGCGACCAGACTTAACATAAATGTAGCCACAGGAGCCATTCTAAAAAGGGAGAAATTAGCACTACTCGGTGAAATAGGTTCTTTTAGAATCAATTTCGAACCATCTGCTAGAGGTTGTAACAATCCGAACGATCCCACTACATCAGGACCCTTTCGACGTTGCACAAAAGCCATTACTTTACGTTCAGCTAGCACTAAAAAGGCTACTCCTAGTAGAAGTGGTAGAATTATTCCAAGTATTTCAGCTGGAACAGCTATGTACGTTTTCGATTTTCTATTTACTCATGATCTGGCCTGGTCGACCCAATCATGATATTGAAGGATGGGACCTTTTCTCGAAAAACTCCGGATCCCGAGAAGAGTTGAAGATGGTGCAAGATCGAATCCTCTTACGTTACTTCGAATGGAATCTTAGCCCGCCTCACTTGCTTTCTTTACTGCATAAGGTAAGGGCATAAGCGAAGTCAAGGGATTTCCTTCTAACTAGTGGCTGAGAGTAAGCAAGTTACCTTCATTCAACAGATTTGTGATTGAGTCAATAACATGCTCTGGGTCGGGAATCTTTGCTCTTCTCTTTTGTATTTCCGCTGCCTGCGTTCTTCTTCATGTCCGTCCGTATCGCAAAAGCGGGTCGACGCCAGCTATAATGGTTGAAAATAGGGGGGCCAACCAAGACCCCCCTATCAAAGCTTTGTTTGATAAAGCAAACGATTCGTTCCGACAACTTCGGACCAGATTAACCCCTTTAAATTAGCTGATCTTACAAAATGGATTGGGCGGGCTGGTTGGGAAGGGGTTATTGGCGGAGAAAAGAATCGCTGAGAGATAGATTCTACTATTTAGTCAGGACGAATGAGTGGCTGTGCAGCATGCTCCGGAGGAGATTGACCCTTCCCCGAGTCAGTCCAGTTAGAAAGGGGAGGGCCCGCTGTCTAGACTGCATTTCGGGAGTTTGAACACCATCCCATTTCAACCAAAAATACAATCCTGTCAAAGGCCTTCCTTCCTTCTGAGTGGAAATACAATCCCGTTTTGTCTTTTTTGCATAAAAACCAGCCAGCCGATATATTTGAAACCCGTTCTTCCGACCTTTTTTGAAAAGCGCATAGTTTTTCCTCAAAAAATGACCTCTCCAGTCGGGGAAGGCATGAGATATTTACCTAAACCAAATAGGTCCTTGAGCGGATCCCATGTTAGCCCCAAGACGTTGGTCTCTAACTAGAAAAGTAAATGCTTGAGCTTGAGTGAGAAGGGCCTCCTCCCCCCGCAGGTATTTTGCCTGTATGGTGTTTACCGGGTGGGACCCTCGATCCGGAAGGTATGCCACTATCAGCTACCTATCTATAGATGTCTGTCTCCCTTGAAAGCTCCTGGTGCTGCGACTATCACCGGCGTCGGATCAACATCGGGATTAGAAAATAAACTGCAAAAGCAACTAAGTCAACGCTTATTTGCTCTGGATCTACTGGCCCGGACGCTTGTTATTATACAGTTGGTTAATTTTTACAAAAAAATATCAACAATATCTCTATTCTTCGTTTAAATATGAATATTACCGCTTGCGTTTTTTTATGAAAAAGGCCAAAAAGCCCCTTATCGGATTTGAACCGATGACTTACGCCTTACCATGGCGTTACTCTACCACTGAGTTAAAAGGGCCATTTGATTCAATTACTGAATGAGTCACTAAGCAGATAAGATAGATCGATCTATGTATGTATATATATTATAAGTATATGCAGTAGATTCATAGTGGTTAGTGGCCCATTCGGGAACGAGAATTTTGATTTACTTAAGGGTATATAGGGTAAATTGGGTTTAGTGATATTGGATTTGATAAATATCAACGAAATGAATTGTTTCAATACCAACCCTAATGGAATTGACTTGAATTGACCTGACCCCCATCAGAACGGAACGAAATTCATTTGATTGATACATGGACCTACCAATTCAACATAGATCCAAGATATTTCATTGAATCATGTGATGAAGAGATTCAGTTTGTCCCCCGAACCAAATTTCAATTTTTAGAGAAAAAAAGATTTAAAAAAGATTTTCGATAACTTCTTGATCCCCGTTACCAGATTTTCATATTTCTCATTTGTTAATTTCCTGGCTTAGTGTGATATAGAGATACGCCTATCTTATCTTAACAAGGAGTGATTCAATGAATGAAAG